AGGTAGGTGTAGTATTTTAGTCTTGTTATTGGTGTTAGTGTTTTATATTTTTATCTTGTTTTTAATTTTGGGGGTAGTTAGAGGAAAAGGGTGGGGAAATGTTTGCTTTTAATGTGTAAATAATAATGACATATAAAAGATGTATCTTTTTATATTGCATTAATCAATATTTTTATCGTGTAAATTTGTTAAATTAACGATTAAAAATCAAGATAAAAGTTGTTGATTTGTTAATTTATAAATGGGGGTAATATAGAGGAAAGTTTGATGTAAACGAATGAATGTTTGATGATTTGGACAATCTAGGTTAAAATTATATAAAAATGGTTGTTTATTTTGTTAAAATTACAAAATAAAAATAAACGATAAAAAAAAGAATGAAAAATAAGGGTTTAGGTAACAATTCCTAGTAGACGAATAAATAGAAAATATGTCCGGCAACCATAACATTCTTGGCTACTATATAGGTAGCTGGGGGACCCACCATGAATGGGGTAAAAGTGCATCAGTGTCAAGTTTGAGACGACCTTATCCGAACAACCATGACACCAGGTACTTTAGGGGCACCGGCCGCTCGGATGTCATGTGATGTACACGTCAAGAGGAAGATATCTCCTGCTACGCACTTTGAAGGGCTTATTGAAGAGACCCCAAAAAGAAAACGAGTGCCGGAGAGGTAAGATGCCGCGATAACGAGGCAAAGGGAGGAATATTCATCCAAACATATATGCGTCTGTGAAGAGCAAGGAGAATTGAATAAGGCAAGTTATGGCCCTGAAATAGGAACCAGAGGCGCAAAAGTGCAAGTTGGGCGAGGGTGTAGGGGGAAAGTATGGTCCTGAAGCTGGTAGCTGTGGGTAGAACCTACGTTGAGTAGCTCGGTTCTCGTGAGGATTACGACTAATAAATAACCAGGTCCTCTGGCTTGGGAGTCCTTGAAGGTTCTAGGTCGAGAATGGTACTTTAGGGGGTGGACTGGAACGTATGGGATAGGGAATTCATTGGGGTACTAGGATATTCCTCGTATATTGGGTGGGGTTATGTACGGTGAAACGCTATCGATCTTGGGCGACGCTCGTGTGTTGTCGTGAGGTAGGATCACTTGGGTTTATTGCACCTGAAGTATGGATGTGCCTAGAAGGTTATGTGCCCGTTTTGGACCGTTATGGGGTGTTATATGTGAGTTTAGTTAGGTCTTGCATTACTAACTATGTGGAATATACTACATTCATATCATGTATGATGTGGACTAGAATTGTATGCAAAGATATACATACCTAAAAGCCCATGTAAAAACATGGGGGGGGAAGGGGGGGGTTCCTATAGTTAAATTTCTGTAACAATGGTTTTTCAGGCCATAGATCTTGGGGAGGATCCAAGTAGGAACTTATGATAAATTTTGTTCTATTTATAAGTTTATGCTTTGTTTTAGGGGGGTTAGCGGTTGCGTCTAATCCTTCCCCTTATTATGGGGTGGTGGGTTTGGTTGTGGCTTCTATTGCTGGGTGTGGGTGACTGGTAAGTATGGGGGTTTCTTTTGTGTCTTTGGTGCTGGTGATAGTATATTTAGGGGGGATGTTGGTGGTGTTTGTTTATTCGGTAGCGTTGGCGGCAGATCCGTACCCAGAGTCTTGGGGGAGCTGACGAGTTATTGGTTATGGTGTGGGGATAGGGCTGGTTGTTGTGGTTGTGGGGTTTGTTGTTGGGGGGTTTTCTGAAGTTTTTATTGGGGGTGATACAGTTAATAATGGAGGCCTGTCGTGAGTGCGGTCAGACTTCAGCGGTGTAGCTATATTCTACTCGCTTGGGGCGGGGCTGCTTTTAATTGCAGGGTGAGGTCTGTTGTTAACTCTGTTTGTGGTTCTGGAACTTGTTCGGGGGTTGTCTCGGGGGGCAATTCGGGCGGTTTAGTTAGTGGGTCAGAGAGTAGTTTAGTTGAAAATACCAGCTTTGGGAGCTGGCGATAAAGGTTTGATTCCTTTCTTTCTGATATGGAAAACTCTAAGAAGATGTATAGTCTTCAATCTTTGGCTTACAAGACCAATGTTTTTATAAACTATTAGAGTTTATTAGAGGCGGAGTATTTTGTTCTCTAGGGCACTCACAATGGGGAATAGGATTAGGATAATTGTGAAGTAGGCAAATGAAGCTAATTGTCCGATGATGATGAATGGGTGTTCGACTGGTTGGCTCCCGACTCATGTTAGGATGAGGAGGTCGGCTACTAGGGTTCAAAACAGGATTTGGGATAATGGTCGGAAGGTTATTGAGCGTTGTTTAGAGGTGTGCAGCAGGGGGATTAAGAATAGGATTAGTACGGAGGCGGCTAGGGCTAGGACTCCTCCTAATTTGTTTGGGATGGATCGGAGGATGGCATAGGCAAATAGGAAGTATCACTCAGGTTTAATATGAGGGGGTGTGGCTAGTGGGTTGGCGGGCGTGAAGTTTTCTGGGTCTCCTAGTAGGTTCGGGGAGAATAATGCTAAAGTGGCGAGTAGGATTAGTATTAGCGCGAAACCTAGTAGGTCTTTGATAGAGTAGTAAGGGTGGAATGGGATTTTATCGCAGTCTGATGGGATTCCTAGTGGGTTGTTTGAGCCTGTTTCATGTAGGAAGGTCAGGTGGACTAGTGTCAGGCCTGCGATTACAAAGGGGAGTAGAAAGTGTAGGGCGAAAAATCGAGTCAGTGTTGGGTTGTCCACTGAGAATCCGCCTCAGAGTCACTCTACTAGTGTTTGTCCGATGTATGGGATTGCTGAGAAGAGGTTGGTAATAACGGTAGCGCCTCAGAAGGATATTTGTCCTCAAGGTAGTACATATCCTACGAAGGCAGTTGCTATTAAGGTTAGGAGGAGGATTACTCCTACATTTCAGGTTTCTTTATTTAGGTAGGATCCGTAGTAGATTCCTCGGCCAATGTGTAGGTAGATGCAGATGAAGAAGAAGGAGGCTCCGTTTGCATGCAGGTTTCGGATTAGTCATCCGAATTGTACGTTTCGGCATGTGTGAGCTACTGAGGCAAAGGCTAAGGAAGTGTCTGCGGTATAGTGCATGGCTAGTAGGAGACCTGTAACGATTTGTGTGACGAGACAGATGCCTAGTAGGGATCCAAAGTTTCATCAGGTTGAAATGTTTGATGGGGTTGGAAGGTCGACTAAGGAGTCGTTGATGATTTTTAGTAGGGGGTGGTTTTTGCGTAGATTTAGGGCCATTGGGTTAGTTCTATATGTTGATAGGAGGATGATGAGGATTGATAGAGCGAATGATCCTAGGTAGGCTTTGATTATGCCAGTGTGGAAAGAGGTGATTGTTTTTGATGCTATTACTTGTATGTTGGCTAGTCCTTCAGGGCCTAGGAGTTTATATCAAGAGAGGTCTATTAGGTGAGAGGAGATATTTTGGCTATTGCTTAGAACTTTTGTTGTGATGAATCGGTGAACTAGGGGGTTGAAGTATCCTAGGGTTGTAGAGAAGTTTGAGAAGCGATTCTGTTTAGGGAGGATTAATAATTGAGTTATTTTTGATAATTCTAGGGCTATGGCGATTCCTAGGAGTGTGATTACGATGGCTGTTATTTTGATAGAGAGTGGCATAGTCATTGGTGGGGTTTTTGCAGGTGGGATGTATGAAGTGATTAGGAACCCTGCTGTAATGCTTCCTAATGCAAGACGAGTAATTGGTGATAAAATTGCTGGGTTGTTTTCATTTATTGGGGCGAGCGGGGGGATTCGGGCATGTCCTGTTTGGACTAAAAGTGTCATTCGGATGGTGTATACTGCGGTGAATGATGTAGCCAGAAGGGTAAGGGCAAGGGCTCAGGCGTTTAGGTATGAGGTGCTTAGACTTTCAATAATCTGGTCTTTTGAGTAGAATCCTGCTAAGAACGGAGTTCCTATTAGAGCAAGGTTTCCGATAGTCAGGCATGAGGTGGTTGTTGGTAATATTTTTTGAAGTCCTCCTATCTTTCGGATGTCTTGTTCTCCATTTAGGTTGTGGATGATTGATCCGGAACATAGAAATAGTATGGCTTTGAAGAAGGCATGGGTTGAAATGTGGAGAAAGGCTAATTGTGGTAGGTTTAGTCCGATTGTAACTATTATTAGGCCTAGTTGGCTGGATGTTGAGAAAGCAATGATTTTTTTGATGTCGTTTTGAGTTAGGGCGCATGTGGCTGCAAATAGTGTTGATAGGGCCCCCAGGCATAGGCATAGGGATAGAGCGGTAGGGTTGTTGCTGAAGAGAGGGTGGGTTCGGATTAGAAGGAAGATTCCGGCTACTACTATTGTGCTGGAGTGGAGTAGAGCGGATACTGGGGTTGGACCTTCTATTGCTGCTGGAAGTCATGGGTGGAGGCCAAATTGGGCTGATTTGCCTGCTGCGGCTAGGATTAGTCCCAGTAGGGGGAGGGTTGGAGTTTGGTCTTGGAACGAGATTTGTTGGATTTCTCATGTGTTTATAGTAGAGGCTAGTCATGCTATGCACAGGATGAGTCCTACGTCTCCTACTCGGTTGTATAGGACGGCTTGTAGGGCAGCGGTGTTGGCCTCTGCTCGTCCATGTCATCAGCTGATTAGTAGGAATGATATGATCCCTACCCCTTCTCATCCGATAAAGAGTAGGAATAGGTTGTTGGATACGATTAGGATGAGTATGGCAATTAGGAATAGGAGTAGGAAGGTGAAAAATTTGGTAATGTACGGGTCTGAGGCTATGTATCATGTTGCAAATTGTAGGATTGATCAGGAGACAAATAGAGCGATAGGGAAGAAAGTTAGTGAGTAAAAATCTATTGTCAGGCTGATTGGGATTTTAAAGTTTGTGATGAATTTTCATTCTCATAGGGAGGTAAGGCTTTCTGTTCCTGAGTGGATGTAGATAGTTATGGGAATTAAACTGATTAGGAAGGAAGTTTTGACAGTGTTTGTGATGATAGTTGGGGTGCTTTTTAGGCTGTTGGACAATAGGGGAAAGATGATTGGAGTGCAGAGGATTGTTAGGACAAGTAGTATGGATGTATTTAGGATTAGTGTGTGATCCATTACTTTCACTTGGATTTGCACCAAGATGACTGGCTCCTAAGACCATTGGATTACTGTTATCCTTTGAAAGTAAGGGGGCTGAGGCTTTAGACTCAGATGCAAGAATTAGCAGTTCTTGCTGGTTTAACCTCCCCTCGGCAGGTAAGAAGAGTTTAACTTCTATTTTTAGAATCACAGTCTAATGTTTTGATTGAAACTATACTTGCATATGGGGATTCCTGAGATTAGTTGGGGTTTGAAGATGAGTAGGATTATCGGAATCATGTGGAGAGCTATCAGGAGATGTTCTCGCGTAGAGGAGTTTTGGATTGATGTGATGTGGGATGGTAGCGTGCCTCGTTGGGTCATTGTTAGCATGTAAAGGGTGTAAGAGGCAGTTAGAATGATTGTAGCTCCTGTTAAGATAATTGTTAGCGGGGATCAATTGAATAGGGTTACTACGATTGTTAGTTCTGCTATAAGGTTCGTTGTTGGTGGTAGGGCCATGTTTGCTAGGTTTGCTAGGAGTCATCAGGTGGCTATTAGGGGCAGTAGAGGTTGTAGGCCTCGAGTAAGGAGTAGAATTCGGCTATGGGTTCGTTCATAGTTTGTGTTGGCCAGGCAGAATAGTATTGAGGAGGTTAGGCCGTGGGAGATTATTAGGATTATAGCTCCTGAGAAGGCTCATTGAGTTTGGATTATTGTTGCGGCAATGACTAGTCCTATATGGCTCACGGAGGAATAAGCAATCAATGATTTTAGGTCGATTTGTCGTAGACAGATAGCGCTTGTTATTAATGCCCCTCATAGTGCTAGGACAATAAATGGGTAGTGGAGGTTATTTACGGATGGGTTTACTAGGATGGTGACTCGTATAATGCCATAGCCTCCTAGTTTTAGGAGGAGGGCAGCTAGTAGCATTGATCCGGCGATTGGGGCCTCTACATGTGCTTTAGGCAGTCATAGGTGTAGGCCGTATAGAGGTGCTTTGACCATGAAGGCTAGTAGTAGGGCTAGACTTGATACTAAGCCTGTTCATGAGGCGTTTATTGTTGGGTGTGATAGTTTTAGCATGGGAAAGTATAGTGTCCCAATTTGGTTGTGTAGGTGGAGGATTGTGATTAGTAGTGGGAGGGAGCTGGCTAGTGTATAGAATAGTAGGTAAATGCCTGCATTTAGTCGTTCGGGTTGGTTTCCTCATCGTGTAATGAGAATTAGGGTTGGGATGAGGGTTGCTTCAAATGCAATGTAGAATAGTATTAGTTCTGAAGCTGAGAAGGCTAGAAGGATAAATGGTTGTACTGCGACCACGGTTGTGATGAAGATTCGTTTGCGAATGGTAGGTTCTTGTTCCAGGTGGTTTTGACTTGCCATAAGTATAAGGGGCAATAGTCAGCAGGATAGAACTAATAAGGGGGAGGAGATTTGGTCGATTGAGGTTCAGTGGGTCAGTCCTTTGCTTGGGTAGTACGTAGGGACAAGTCATTGAAGGCTGATTGTGGCAATTAGCAGGCTATGTGTTGTAGTATTGGTTCACAGATGTTTGCGAGGGGATAGTATAGCTAGTGGTAGTAGTATGATGGTTGGGATTATGATTTTTAGCATTGTAGTAGGTTAAAGTTGTGTAAGTGGTCGGATCCGTGAGTTCGGGTTGAGGCTACTAGCAGGGCTAGTCCTGTTGCTGCTTCGCAAGCAGAGAATGACAGCATGAGAAGGGGTAGTATGGTAGCGGAAGATGTTTGGGTTTGAATTGGTCATATGGAGAGAGCGACATATATGGATAGTATCATGCTTTCTAAGCAGAGCAGGGCTGAAATCAGATGTGTTCGGTGGAAGGCTAGGCCTAGGCTACTTAAAGTGAAGGCGGAGAAAAAACTTAGATGTAGGGCTGACATTAAGAAAGTTATAGGGTGTGAGCTATAATCTGTTGAGCCGAAATCAACTGTCTTAGTTAGACTAACTTTCTGTTATTCTGCCCACTCTAGTCCTCCTTGAATTCACTCATAGACTAGGCCTAGGGTGAGCAGGAGGATGAGGATGGAGGCTCATATTAGTGTGATAGTAGGGGATTGAAGCTGGATGGCTCATGGTAGTGGTAGCAGTAGGGCGATTTCTAGGTCAAATAGTAGAAATAGGATTGCTACTAGGAAGAATCGAATTGAAAATGGCAGCCGGGCGGACCCTAGTGGGTCAAATCCGCATTCATAGGGTGATAGTTTTTCTGAGTCTGGGCTGGTTTGTGCTAGTCAAAAGTTTAGTATGGTGAGGACAATACTTAGGACGAGGGAGGTGATGACTATGAATAGGATTATATTCATTACTCTTCTCTGGGTTTAAACCAGATTTTAAGGATTGGAAGTCGATTGTAATTAATATACTAGAAGAGTAGGATCCTCATCAGTAGATAGTCATATAGAGGAACAGTCATACGACGTCTACGAAATGTCAGTATCAAGCTGCTGCTTCAAAGCCAAAGTGGTGTTTAGGTGTAAAGTGGTATTTTACTAGGCGTAGAAGGCATACTAGGAGGAATGTAGAGCCAATGATTACATGAAGGCCGTGGAACCCTGTGGCTACGAAGAAGGTGGAGCCGTATACTCCGTCAGCGATGGAGAATGGGGCTTCGTAGTATTCTATAGCTTGTAGACCAGTGAAGTAGAAACCTAGTAGGACTGTAAGAGTGAGGGCCTGAATTGCTTGCTTACGGTTGGCTTCTATAATGCTATGGTGGGCTCATGTGACTGTAACTCCTGAGGCTAGTAGAATTGCGGTATTTAGAAGGGGGACGTCTATCGGGTCTAGTGGTTTAATTCCGACTGGGGGTCATTGTCCTCCAAGCTCTGGAGTCGGGGCCAGGCTAGAGTGGAAGAATGCTCAGAAGAACCCTAGGAAGAAGAATGCTTCTGATGTGATGAACAGGACTATGCCATATCGTAGTCCTTTTTGTACTGTGGGAGTGTGATGTCCTTGGAACGTGCTCTCTCGGACAATATCCCGTCATCATTGGAGTATTACTAGGGCAGTAGAGGTTAGTCCAATGATTAGTAGGTATGGCGTGTTGTAGTGGAATCATATAGTTAGGCCGGAAGTGGTAAGGAGGGCGGCGGCTGCTCCTAGAATAGGTCATGGGCTTGGGTCTACTATGTGGTAAGAGTGTGCTTGGTGGGTCATTGGCTGCTAGATGTTTTCTTGTAGATATAGGCTTAGTAGAAGTACGAAGACGTAGGCCTGGATTATGGCTACTGCTACTTCTAGGATAGTGAGTAGGAATAGGACTAGTAGTGTTAGTAGTGATACTATCGGTATTGTTGATATTAGGGTAGCTGTTGCTGTTGAGATAAGTTGGATGAGGAGGTGGCCTGCTGTGAGGTTAGCAGTTAGGCGGACGCCCAGAGCTAGTGGGCGGATTAGTAGACTAGTTGTCTCGATGAGGATTAGGGCTGGGATTAGTAGGGTTGGGGTCCCTTCTGGCAGTAGATGTCCTAGAGATACTGAGGGTTGATTGCGCAGGCCTGTGAGCAGTGTAGCAAGTCAGAGAGGGACAGCTAGGGCTAGATTTATGGATAGTTGGGTGGTTGGGGTGAATGTGTATGGGAGTAGGCCTAGTAGGTTAATGAGTAGCAGGAAGATTATAAGTGAAGTTAGGATTATAGCTCATTTGTGGCCTTTTTTGTCTAAGGGCATTATTAGTTGTTTTGTGACTAGGTTGATGAACCATAGCTGTAGGGTTGATAGTCGGCTGGTGACTCATCGATTGCTTTGGGTTGGTAGTAATAGGGCAGGGAATGTTATTGAGATTAGAATTAGGGGGATTCCTAGTAGTGATGGACTTGAGAATTGATCAAAGAAACTTAGGTTCATGGTCAGGTTCAGGGGGTGGTGGTTTGAGTTATTTGTGTTTTGCTAGATGGGGGATTTATAGAGATGAATGATAGAAGTTTAGGTTGGATGATCATTGAATAGGTGAATCATGAAGTTAGCATGATAAAGAATCATGGGTTTGGGTTTAGTTGTGGCATGCCATTAAGGAGGATTAGTAGTCCTCTTTCTCTAGCTTAAAAGGCTAGTGCTGGTTCATAGCTTCTTAATGATTAAGATGATAGTATGGAGGATCAGCTTTCAAAGTTAGCGAGTGGAGCAGATTCTACTACAATTGGTATGAAGCTGTGGTTAGCTCCGCAGATTTCTGAGCACTGTCCATAGAACACTCCAGGTCGAGTAGCAGTGAATGAAGTTTGGTTGAGTCGTCCGGGAATTGCGTCAGTTTTCACACCTAGGCTTGGGACGGCTCACGAGTGTAGTACGTCGTCGGCAGTAACAATAACTCGTACTAGTGAGTCCATGGGGACGATTACGCGATGGTCTACTTCTAGTAGTCGGAAGTGTCCTAGTGGTAGGTCGGCAGTTGGTGTCATATATGAGTCGAATGTTAGGTCTTTGAAGTCTGTATACTCATAAGATCAGTATCATTGATGACCGATGGCCTTCAGTGTTAAGTCCGGCTCGTTGACTTCATCCATTATGTATAGGATTTGTAGGGATGGCAGAGCGAGCATGATTAGGACGATTGCAGGGAGGATTGTTCAGACGAGTTCGATTTCTTGTGCATCGACTGTGCTGGATGATAGTTTTTCAGTGAGTATGAGGGTTAGCAGGTATAGTACTAGGCTGCAGATAGCTAGGGCAGTTATTAGAGCGTAGTCGTGGAATTCTACTAGTTCTTCTATGATAGGGGATGAGGCGTCTTGGAAGCCGAATTGTATGTGATTAGCCATATTTTAGTGTTGAGATGTACTGGGTTTTCACCTGTAATTTAGCCTTGACAAGACTATGTAATTGTTTTACTAACATCTCTAATGAGAAAGAAGCATAAGTGGTTTGTGCGGTTGGCTTGAAACCAACATATGGGGGTTCGATTCCTTCCTTTCTTGGACTTGGACAAAGGCTGGTTCTTCGAATGTGTGGAATGGGGGAGGGCAGCCGTGGATTCATTCAACGTTTGTGCTGACTAGTTCAGGCTGAAGAGCTTTGCGTTTGGATGCGAAGGCTTCTCAGATGATGAACATTAGCATGATTACGGCGGTTAGAGAGATTAGTGATCCCACTGAGGAGATAGTGTTTCATAGGGTGTAGGCGTCTGGATAATCTGAGTATCGTCGTGGCATGCCGGCTAGGCCTAGGAAGTGTTGGGGGAAGAAGGTGAGGTTTACTCCTACGAATATTACTCCGAAGTGAATTTTGGCTCATGTGGAGTGTAGGGTGTAGCCGGTGAATAGTGGGAATCAGTGGGTGAAACCTGCTAGGATTGCAAATACTGCTCCCATGGATAGGACGTAGTGGAAGTGAGCTACTACGTAATAAGTGTCGTGTAGGGCAATGTCCAGGGAAGAGTTTGCTAGGACGATTCCTGTTAGTCCACCAATGGTAAAGAGGAAGATGAAGCCTAGGGCTCATAGCATTGGTGGGTCTCATTTGATTGTTCCTCCATGTAGGGTTGCTAGTCAGCTAAATACTTTAATTCCGGTTGGGATGGCAATGATTATAGTGGCAGATGTGAAGTATGCTCGAGTATCTACGTCCATTCCGACTGTGAACATGTGGTGGGCTCAAACGATGAAGCCTAGGAATCCGATAGATAGCATAGCTCATACTATTCCTATATATCCGAATGGTTCTTTTTTGCCTGCGTAGTACGCTACAACGTGCGAGATGATGCCGAATCCTGGTAGGATTAGGATGTAGACTTCTGGGTGTCCGAAGAATCAGAATAGGTGTTGATATAGTACTGGGTCTCCTCCTCCTGCTGGGTCGAAGAATGTAGTGTTGAGGTTGCGGTCTGTTAGGAGCATTGTGATTCCGGCGGCGAGGACGGGGAGTGAGAGGAGAAGCAGTACTGCAGTGATTAGTACAGATCATACAAATAGAGGGGTTTGGTATTGTGATAGGGCTGGAGGTTTTATGTTGATTGCTGTTGTGATGAAGTTGATTGCTCCCAGGATAGAGGAGATACCTGCTAGATGTAGGGAGAAAATAGCTAGGTCGACTGAAGCTCCAGCGTGGGCCAGGTTACCAGCTAGAGGGGGGTACACAGTTCATCCTGTTCCTGCCCCTGCTTCTACCGTAGAGGATGCCAGTAGCAGAAGGAAGGATGGGGGAAGGAGTCAGAAGCTCATGTTGTTTATTCGTGGGAATGCTATGTCTGGGGCACCAATCATTAGTGGGACTAGTCAGTTTCCAAATCCTCCGATCATGATTGGTATCACTATAAAGAAGATTATTACGAAGGCATGGGCTGTAACAATTACGTTGTAGATTTGGTCATCTCCTAGCAGGGCTCCGGGTTGGCCTAGTTCTGCTCGGATGAGAATGCTTAGGGCGGTACCTACTATTCCGGCTCATGCTCCGAAAATTAGGTACAGAGTGCCAATGTCTTTGTGGTTGGTTGAGAAAAGTCATCGGTTAATGAAAGTCACAGGTAAGATGGCTGAGTGTATAAGCGTTAGGCTGTAGTCCTTTTTACAGAGGTTTAATTCCTCTTCTTATCGGCTCTGTAGTGAAGTTCATGGTGAGTTGCAAGCTCATTGATGTGTACTAGTCGTGCACCGGAGCCTTAGGCAGAGGCCTGTTGGTTTGGGCATATAGCTGTTAACTATAGTGTCATGGGATCGAAGCCCATCTGTCTAGGTGTAAGGTCCTAGCTTAATTAAAGCACCTGAGTTGCATTTAGGAGATGCAGGGTAGTGTCCTGCGGGTCTTAACAGAAACTAAGAGGGTTTAACTCTTGTTTAAGGCTTTGAAGGCCTTCGGTTTAGGTAATCCTAAGTTTCTTTTTAAAGGATTGTGGCTAGTACGGGCGATATTGGTAGAAGCATGATAGACATAGTGGTTAGGACGGCAACTGAGGTGTTGATTGGTTTGTTGACGTGTCACTGTTTTATGTGGTTTGTGATATGAGGTGGAAGTGTGATTGTTGCGCAGTATGCGAGGCGGAGGTAGAAAAATAGGCCTAGTAACGATAGTAGCGAGATAATTATTGCTGCTGGTGCTATGTCTTGTTTGGTTAGTTCTTGGATGATAAGTCACTTTGGGAGGAAGCCGGTTAGAGGGGGGAGGCCGGCTAGGGATAGAAGAGTTAATATGAGGATTGTGCTAAGTGAGGGTGCTTTTGTTCATGCGGTTATTAGTGTTGATAGTTTTAGGATTTTTATTGAGTTTAGGGTCAGGAATACGGCAGCGGTTATTATGGTGTATAGGTAGAAATTAAGTAGGGTAAGTTTGGGGTAGTAGATGATAATGATAGCCATTCATCCTAGGTGGGCAATGGAGGAGAAGGCTATGATCTTTCGAGTTTGTGTTTGGTTTAGTCCTATTCATCCTCCTACGGCTACGGAAAGGATCGCCATTATGGTGAGTAGGGTAGGATTCAGTGATTGGGATGTTATATAGAGTAGAGTGATTGGTGGGAATTTTATAGCGGTGGATAGAAGAAGGCCAGTAGTTAGATGGGAACCTTGAAGTACTTCTGGGAATCAAAAGTGGAATGGTGCTAGTCCTAGTTTTATTGAAATAGCTGCGGTTAAGATTAGGGAGGAGGTTGGATGGGTCAGTTGGGTAATATCTCACTGTCCCGTGTGTCATGCATTGGTTATGCTAGAGAATAGCACTAGGGTTGAGGCGGCTGCTTGTACTAAGAAATATTTGGTAGCCGCTTCGATAGCCCGAGGGTGGTGAGACTTTGAAATTAGGGGCAGGATGGCTAAAGTGTTAATTTCAAGTCCGGTTCAGGCTATTACTCAGTGGTTACTTGAGATTGTGATAGTTGTGCCTATGAATAGACTGGTGATGAAGATTAATTTGGCTTGGGGGTTCATTAGTAGGGGAAGGGGTTAAACCATCATTTTCGGGGTATGGGCCCGATAGCTTGATTAGCTGACCTTACTAGAAAATAATATAAAGGAAGTATGGAGGGTTTTGATCTCTCCCGTGTAGGTTCAATTCCTACTTTTCTAAGGTTTAAGGAAATGAGAGGGTTAGTGTACCTCTATGTTCACTTTATCATAGTGACCCTTTTGGTGCTCAGGCACATTTCCGGGCGGGTTCTTAGGCAGGGAGGTAGGCCTGCATAGGAGATTGGTATGCTAATGTGTCATAGGCATAAGGCCAGTGTTAGGGGGAGAAAGTTTTTTCATAATAGGTGCATGAGTTGGTCATATCGGAATCGTGGATAGGAGGCACGGACTCATAGGAATCCTGCAGACAATAGTAAGACTTTTGTGGCTAGAATTATTGGGAAAAGTTCTTGAGGTGGGTTGAATAGGCTTGGGTTAAAAAACAGAATAACGGTTAGTGTATTTATGAGTATAATATTTGCATATTCCGCTAAGAAGAATAGAGCAAAGGGTCCTGCTGCATATTCTACATTGAATCCTGACACTAGCTCTGATTCTCCCTCTGTGAGGTCAAATGGAGCACGGTTTGTTTCGGCTAGTGTAGATACGTATCATATTATGGCAAGGGGTCAGCAAGAGAAGATCAGGAATAAGGGTTCTTGAGTAATTGCTAGGGTGCTCAGGGTATAGCTCCCGCTAAGAAGGATGACAGAAAGTAGGATAATTGCTAGGGTAACTTCGTATGAAATTGTTTGGGCTACTGCTCGTAGTGCTCCGATCAGGGCGTATTTTGAGTTTGAGGCTCAGCCGGATCATAGAATTGAGTACACAGCTAGGCTTGATATGGTAAGTAAAAACAGTAGTCCTAGGTTAAGGTCTGCTAGTGGAAATGGGATGGGTAGGGGTGTTCAAATGGAGATGGCTAAGAGGAGGGCTAGTATGGGGGTAGTGATGAACAGGATTGGGGAGGATGTTGATGGTCGGATTGGTTCCTTAATGAACAGTTTTACTCCGTCTGCTACAGGTTGCAGAAGTCCGAATGGGCCTACAACATTGGGGCCCTTTCGGCCTTGCATGTAGCTTAGGATTTTACGTTCTACTAAAGTTAGGAAGGCTACAGCAATTAAGATTGGGATGGCATAGGAAAGGGCTATAATAAGGTTGATTAGAATTGGATAGTCGCAGATCTCCAGTCTTGCTAGGGAGAGGATTTGAACCTCTGATTTAAAGGACTTAAGCCTTTTGCATTTGCCGAGCTCTGCCACGCTAGCTGGCCCTTTTCTAGGGCTTGGTATGGTGTGATAGCCTTTTGTAATTTAGTTGTATTCATTACTTAAGGCGAAGGCTTGCCTGTAGTATTGGCCTCACTTTTCCTGTCCTTTCGTACTGGGAAGAGTTTATCATAGATAGAAACCGACCTGGATTGCTCCGGTCTGAACTCAGATCACGTAGGACTATTAATCGTTGAACAAACGAACCCTTAGTAGCGGCTGCACCACTAGGATGTCCTGATCCAACATCGAGGTCGTAAACCTCCCCGTCGATACGGACTCTCGGAGGAGATTGCGCTGTTATCCCTGGGGTAACTTGGTCCATTGATCAATTATATTGGGTCTGGGTGCTATTAGCACGTTGAGGGGTTGCTCTCAGTCTAGACTTGTGGTCTAATTTTTGGAGGATTTGTTTTTCTCCAAGGTCGCCCCAACCGAAAAATGCAGGCCAGTTCCTTGTGAAACGTGAACCCAGTGGGTGTGAATGTGTTATGGGGTGGCTGCTGATTTTTAAGCTCCACAGGGTCTTCTCGTCTTATGTGGTTATCCCTGCTTTTGCACAGGGAGATCAATTTCACCGATCGCCTGTAAGAGACAGTTAAGACCTCGTTTAGCCATTCATACAGGTCTCGATTTATGAGACAATTGATTGCGCTACCTTTGCACGGTTAGGATACCGCGGCCGTTGAACACGAAGTCACAGGGCAGGCATCACCTTCAATACTTGTTTGTTGTTTGCTGAAGGCTATGTTTTTGGTAAACAGTCGGGCCTTGACGTGTTTGCCTAGTTCCTTTTACAGGTTTTAATCTTTCTTAACGGACGCTCCTATGTCGGGTTAACAATGTACCTGATACTCTGCTTGTTTGATTTTTCGTATCTTGGTGATTTGTTAATAATGTGCACATGTAAGCTTGCGTCGTAGAGGGAGGACCCTGGTTACTCATTCTAGCATTAATTCTCCTATTTACATATAGGTTAGCCTGTTAATGATGAGGGAGTCATGTAGTTTATATATTTTTTTAGTGAAGAGCTTTAACGCACTCTTTGTTGATGGCTGCTTGAAGGCCCACATGGTATCTTTCTATAGATTATTTATCCGCTCGTAGAGATTGTATTCTTTTTTAAAGGAGCTGTACCCCCTTTAAATAGCCCTTAATTCGCTTCATTAGGGTTTTGTTATTTTCCTTGGAGAAGAATTAAGAGTGAACTAAGATTCGTTTCACAGGCAACCAGCTATCACCCAGCTCGATTGGCTTTTCACCTCTACTAACAAGTCATCCCACTCTTTTGCAACAGAGACGGGTTCGCTCAAAAATAGCTGCTCGTAAGTAGCTCGCTTGGGTTTCGGGAAGGCAAACTTAAATTCATTTTGCTTGGTTTTTCTTGCTAGACCATGATGCAAAAGGTACAAGGGTTGATCTTTGCTGTTTATAGCTTATGTTTTTCATTATTATTTCATCTTTCCCTTACGGTACGTGATCTCTATCGCGCCAATGGGTGTCTTTTCTATCGCCTATACTAAGACTAGTGAATGTTTTAGTTTGGTGTGTGTAGTAGCTTTGTTATTCTGGGTCGATGTGATTGGGCTAGAATTTGGCATCAAGACGATCCGGTATTAGCAGATATCTTTCAGGTGTAAGCTGAATGCTTTTGTTAAAGCTACGTCTTGGTTGTCTAAGTGCACCTTCCGGTACACTTACCTTGTTACGACTTGCCTCCTCTTTAGCTGGATGGCGTATTAGTGTATTAGAGTTTGGTCGCTTGCGAGGAGGGTGACGGGCGGTATGTACGTGTCCCAGAGCCGGCTTAAAGAGGGCTTAATTATCCCACTTTACTGCTAAATCCGCCTTCTAAAGTCCGTTTCAGGCCTTTTTGCCGTGATGTTCTAGTCTAGAAAATGTAGCCCATTGCTTCCATTCCATAGGCTATACCTTGACCTGTCTTACTAGTGGTTATGGACTATTGCGCTCACTGTTGAACCATCAGGGGGGGTGGGCTGGCGACGGCGGTATGTAGGCTGGCTCAGCGAGGAATGGTCAGGTAGTATCGTGGATCATCGATTATAGAACAGGCTCCTCTAGGTGGGTTTGGGGCACCGCCAAGTCCTTAGAGTTTTAAGCGTTTGTGCTCGTAGTTCTCGGGCGGATGCTCAGGTAGCATAGAGCATCAAGATTTAGGGCCAGACATAGTGGGGTATCTAATCCCAGTTTGGGCCCTGGCTTTCGTGGATTTCAATTAATCGTCAGCCTAAGATCTTCTTTGGTAGTTGGTTTTATGGGCATCTTGGGCTTGTTACGGCTCAGTTGCTTTTTAATCTTAGTTACTTAGATAGCATGTTACCACCCTTTACGCCGTTATAATGTTGATTTGGGTCTCCTGTATGACCGCGGTGGCTGGCACAGGATTTACCGACCCTAGGATTTGCTATGACTAAGTCAAGTTTACACTCATTGCTTAATGTTAACTACTGCTGAGTACCCGTGGGGGTGTGGCAAGTGCAAGGCGTCTTGGGCTACAGCTGTGTGTGCCTGATACCCGCTCCTATCGACTTGGTTAAAGGGTGCCTAGGGCATTTACACTGGAATGCGGATACTTGCATGTATATGTCTAGCAAAAACCAACAGTAAGGTTAGGACTAAGTCTTTTGTCCATGGGTGTTTGTGACTGCCATCTTGACGTCTTCAATGTCATGCTTTGCTTTAAGCTACATGGAC